GAAAGAAGTAGGTCAGTGGATAGGAGTAAATCCGTATTCATTTTAATATCTGTGTCTGTTCGAATCTCATTAACAAATGATCAAGTTACATATCATATAGAAATATGTTATGGAGCCGATATATTTTCTTTGAATCTCATTTTAGTTAGGTATTTCGTGTTTGGTTCTAAGTAAAAATTGGAAATCTACAGAACACTTGAGGCAGGGGTGATTTCCCCTATCACCCTTTTATTCACTTTATGATAAGAGTCGATTATTGTGAAATATTACTTAATTCCATGTTAAACAAAATCTATAAATATATATCATATAAAATATATAAAATGAGGAAATATTTCGCTTATATGGTATGTATCGTTCTATTTCAATGAAAATAATTTTTCGGTTTTTGTGAAAAAGATTTTTGATACCTTAAATTAAATTATTTAAATTCTATATTTATATTATAGAATATCTATAACAGTGACAACTCTTCAGTCTATCTGATAGATACGAAAAACCCTCCTTATTTTTTTTATTTTCGTAATTTGATTTTCGTAATCAGACGAAAAGAATAAAGATTCAAATCTTAACTTAGATCATTTTTTTATCCATCTCATGAAAAAAAATTGGATTTCGTTTTTCTTTTCTTTTATCTATTTAAAAGTGATGAGTCAATTCAAAAAGAAAGACTTATCTTCCTATGAAGATCAAACGTCATGCTTATTGTCTAATTTTCTTCAAATTAAATAATAAAATTAAATAATGATGTCTAAATAGGAAACTTTTTCAATTTCAATTAGAACTATTTTTATTAAATATTTTTAATGATTGCTTGTAAGTGGAATCTTTATTTGGTACTCAAAAAGTAGGAAATCGTTTAATCTATCCTGTTGAGTCACTTGAAGATGCAGATTAAAAAAGTTATTCGTTTATATATTTCGATTTCTTGCTATTATCTATATATTATTTATGTATGTGAAAGATGCTGTCTTGCTAAGACTTTTTCAGAAAAATCGTATCATATCATATTATCATATATAGAAGAAAAAGCCTAGATTACGATGTCTATGTACAACTGAACCAATGACTATTCATGATTCCATAATTGAATCAATTCCATACCGGTTCCAAATTAGAGGAATATTATGTTAAAACTTCGTTTGAAACGATGTGGTAGAAAGCAACGTGCGACTTGAAGGACACGATCCGTTGTGGATTTTTCCATCCACCATTTTGATTTATCTAAGGATGAGAGTGCTCTTGGCTCGACATTGTTTGTTCTGTTACACTCGATTTTTTGTTGGGTTGTAAATAGTCCACGATGAAGCTCGAGTAGAAAGGATTAATTCATTTCTCGGGGGCAAGGATCTAGGGTTAATGCCAATTAATCGGAACAACTTCGTAAACGTATCTTCCATATATAGAAATCGAAAGGATCCAATTCGAGCAAGTTTCCAATTCAAAAGCAAGACTTGTTAGAATTTAGCAAACTTTTTCGATTCAAAGTGTATCACACGTGAATCAACTGTCCGTAGGATTCTTTGATAGAAAGAAATCAAAAAAGGGGTATGTTGCTGCCACTTTGAAAGCATTAAGAAGCACCGAAGTAATGTCTAAACCCAATGATTTAAAATAAGGATAAAGGATCTAAGAACAAGGAAAGACCTTTTTAATTGTCTCGATAGTCTCACTAATTGGATCAGACTAAAGAATCCAAATAGAATTTGAAACGAGACAAAAGACAAACAAAACAAAAGGGGTTAAAGACCACTCAATAAATGAAAGTGACTAAAGATTTTTCCTTTGAGCTATTTGAGAGTTATCCAACTTGAGTTATGAGTACGAATGGTTTCTTTTTCATTTTCAGGAAGGAAAAAAGACTGAAATCAGAGTCTAATTGATTTTCTAGGCCCATTTGTCATTTAATTTACATTTAATTTATTAGAATTGCATACATAGACAAAACTTCGAAGCAAATCATTTTTCTCGAGCCGTACGAGGAGAAAACTTCCTATACGGTTCTAGGGGGGGTGTTGGTCATCTACATCTATCCCAATGAGCCGTCTATCGAATCGTTGCAATTGATGTTCGATCCCGAAGAGAAGGAAAAGATCTTAGAAAAGTGGGGTTTTATGATCCAATGAAAAATCAAACTTATTTAAACGTTCCTCTTATTCTATATTTCCTTGAAAAAGGTGCTCAACCCACAGGAACTGTTCAGAATCTTTTAAAGAAAGCGGAAGTTTTTAAGTAACTTCCGTCTAATCAAACGAAATTCAATTAAAGAAAGACTAAGGGGGGGTAGCAACTTGTATATAACTTTGTATAATTTTGCTCGACTTGTTTTTTGATTTCCCCCCCCCCTACTGCTGTAATTGTTTCCGTTGAATCCGATATCTAGAACGACAAAACCTTAGTTTATTGATTTTCTAAATAGCAAATTCGGACATTTCCTTCAATTGTGTGGTTTTCATTGGAACTCGACTAACCAACAAGGAATCCACTTTGCTTATTCCAC